CAAACAAATGTTAGTGAAAACCGAATAGGGTTGATTTTTTTGAACCCGCTTCAAGCTAGGATGACATGACTAATCAACCAATCTTGGGGTAAATGGTCTCTTCTTCTGTTTATTTATATTTATGCTCAACTCTTTAATTCTTCTTATACATCGAAGATGAGACTCAATAATTTTACTGCAAATATATATTATATAGCTGTTTTCTTTCACTCATATAACTATATAATTTAATTCATTAATCCAAATAATGAATTAAAAATGAAGATATCTATGCAATTTATTTCAACTCTTTTTCTATAACGACTAGAAAGAAAGGAATAGGGAAAAGTTTATGTTTCAACGAATCGCACGTAGAGCTATTGATAATACACACAGGGTTAATGGTATTTCATAACTAATCGATTGAGCAGCAGCTCGTAGACCACCTAAAAAGGAATATTTATTATTTGAACCATATCCTGACATAAGAAGTCCAATGGGAGCAATACTTGAAACCGCAATCCATAAAAAAACCCCGATATTGAGATCGGATAAAACAAGGCGATAGTCAAAAGGAATTACTGAATAACTTAGTAGAATTGATATGACTGCTATGGATGGTCCGATACTGAATAAACGAGTATCTCCTCTAGATGGAAGAAGATTCTCTTTGAAAAGTAGTTTTGTCCCATCTGCTAGAGCTTGAAGAACTCCTAAAGGACCGGCGTATTCGGGTCCAATACGTTGTTGCAGCCCTGCGGATATTTCTCTTTCTAACCATACAATTACTAGTACGCCTATTGTGATTCCCAATACAAGAGTCAAAATAGGAACAAGCACCCATATAATTCCATAGACCTCTTTTAAGGATTCCACTCTGTAAAAAGAATTGATATCTTGTATTTCCGTTGTATCAATTATCATTTCAACGATCAACTTCTCCCATAATGATATCTATGCTACCTAGTATTGTCATAATATCAGCCAATTTCATTCTTTTAACTAACTGAGGAAGAATTTGCAAATTGATAAAACCCGGCGGGCGAATTTTACATCTCCAAGGAAAACCACTCTGATCCCCTATCAGAAAAATTCCCAATTCGCCCTTTGGGGCTTCGACTCTCACATAAAGTTCTTGTTTCGGCAATTCAAAAATAGGAGAAGGTTTTTTACTAATGAATCGATATTCAAAATCATGCCATTCTGGATACCTTTCTCTATCAAAGTATCGGATTTCTAAATTCTCATAGGGCCCCCCGGGAATTCCTTCTAGAGCCTGTTGAATAATTTTTATGGATTCTGTCATTTCACCAATTCGGACTAAATAACGAGCTAACGAATCTCCTTCTTTTTGCCATTGGACTTCCCAATCCAATTCGTCGTAACACTCATAATGATCAACTTTACGAAGATCCCATTGTATTCCGGAAGCTCGCAGCATTGGTCCTGATAAACCCCAATTTATTACTTCGTCTCTACCAATAATTCCTACGCCCTCGACGCGTTCTAAAAAAATAGGATTTCGTGTAATAAGTTTTTGATATTCAGTAACTCCTGTAAAAAAATAATGGCAGAAATCCAAACATTTATCTATCCAGCCATAAGGTAGATCAGCCGCTACCCCTCCGATACGAAAATAATTATGCATCATTCTCATACCAGTGGCAGCTTCGAATAGATCATATATGAATTCTCTTTCTCTGAAAATATAGAAGAAAGGAGTTTGTGCACCAATATCTGCCATAAAGGGTCCGAGCCATAACAGATGAGAAGCTATACGACTCAATTCCAACATAATTACTCTGATATAACTGGCTCTTTTAGGTACTTGAATATTTCCTAACTGTTCTGGCCCATTTACAGTTATTGCTTCTGTGAACATAGTAGCTAAATAATCCCAACGAGTTACATAAGGCAGATATTGTACAATTGTTCGGTTTTCCGCAATTTTTTCCATTCCTCTGTGTAAATAACCCAATATTGGTTCACAGTCAATAACATCTTCACTGTCCAGAGTAACGATGAGTCGAAGAACACCATGCATTGACGGGTGGTGGGGGCCCATATTGACTATCATGAGATCTTTTCTTGTAGCTGGTATATTCATAAGTTTTTCCTCGATTCATTCTTCCATGAATTGCGTAAAACGAAAAAAAGATTCATCAAAATTCAAGATCTAATAAATCAAATAATTAAAAATGACTCTTCAAATTAACGAAAAATTAAAAATTAACGAATTCTTGATTCCCGAATACCCAACCTATTAATTAAGTTTTTATAACGTACTCTATTTTTCTTTGACAAATAAGACAGCAGCCGTTGCCGTTTTCCCAGAATTTTACGTAGACCTCTTTGAGATAAATAGTCTTTTCTGTGCAATTCCAAATGTGAAGTAAGTCGTCTTATTTTATTGGTGAAACTCAATACTTGGAATTCAACGGATCCCCTGTTTTCTTCTTTTTCTTCTTGCGAAATAATTGAGATGAATGAATTTTTTACCATAAAAAGGAATCGCCCCTCTCTTTTTTTGAGATATTTTTATCGATATATATATATTTCTTGATCAGTAATAATAATGCCACTCATTTGAATTTGATATACACAATAATCTTAATTTCGTTAAGAATTCTTAATTTTGTCAAAGAAAATGAAAAATTACTTAATTTATTACTCAATAATCAATCCCATTTTTAAAATTGGATTCGGATAGGATATCCTATACAAAAGTATAGTCTATTTCTGTACTCACAAAAAAAAATAAACAATAATTTAGACTTAAAAAAAAATCAGAAGATTTTGTTGATTCATTTTAGATCGAATTAATATTAATATAATGACTTTTCAATCGCGGATACATATGAATCCTTGTCATACTGAAATGACTGCCATTATTGGTATCAAACCAATAGCGATTCATACAAGCTAAATCTTCTAATCGATAATTGGGCCAAAGAAAGAACTTTAATTTAATTAGTTTATTTTTACCTCTATCAAGATTTTTTCTTTTATTCAACAAAACTTGATCGAAATTTGTTACCTTATTTCCATTGCATCCATTGCAAAATACTGTATTTCTATGGATATTGTTTCTATTCCTAGAATTGAAAAAAATTAGAATTCTCAATTCTCTACGATGCCTCGGGGATAAAATATTTTCAAGAACAAGCAAATCATAATGATTTTTGTCTCTATTTCCATTCATTTTTTGATGTATTGCAATGGATTCATAAAAATTCTTCTTATTTTTATCAACTAGGTATCTTTGATTAATTTGATGCTTACTCTTATGAACCAATGAAATACCTATGGTTTGATATATAATAAATTTTCCATCATTTTTTACAGACAGGCGAACTGGTTCGATAAGCAATATTCCCCTTTTCATCACTTCTGTAAGAGGTAAATCCTTATGGACCGTCATAATATCCAGATTCATTTCGTCCCTTTGAATAGCGGATATAACAATTTCTCTTGGATTTGTCATTCTAAGCAGGAGACAATATACTTTGATGTTATTGATGATTCTTTGATTTAAATAATCATCCCATCTCAATTGAAAATTCAAATACCTTTTTAGTAAGAGCTCAAGCTCTGCTTCTATTTTATTCCTGTATTGCTTTTTGTTTCTACGTTTTTTCATGTCTGATCCCGTATAATCTTCTTCAACATCTTTTTCTTTTTTTTTTTCTTGGTTTGAGAGAGCTGATTCAAGATCTGCTTGGTCCGCTAATTCTTTTTCTCCTTGATTTTTATTTTCTAATTCAAAGGTCTTTTTTTCATTCGATAATATAAAAATATCGCTTTTTTTGTTTCCAGTGATACTTTTATGTTTCTTAACATTTTTATTTACATTAAAATTGAAAAGAAGTAATTTGATTGGTATGACCCACGGTTTAATCTTATATGTATTATAAAGTTTCACAAATTCTGGGAATAACCAAAGTTCTAGATTCGATATGGGACGACTTAGTATTTCTTCATTCATTCCCATCCAATCCACAAGAGGTTTTTTTTGATTGAATGGGTTAATTTTTTGATCTTGATGAATCGTGAAATAAAAAAGACCTTTCTTTTTCTTATCAATTTTATCGATTATTTGATAATTATTAACCCCAGTCTTAGTATTTTTTTTTCTGTTGGTGACAGTATCGATATCGACCCAGGCCCTAATATCGGTCTTCTTTCTAAGACAAAAATTGATAATTTTCCAATCAAAATATTTTCGATCCATATTTTTTTTTCTATCTATACTATCATCTTCTCCTAGATAATTATTGATAAGGGTACCTTCCAGCATATCAAATAGTTTGCGTTTAGGCCTATTGTAAGTATAAGAAATCTCTTGGTTATTATTTACTTGTAATGGCAATCCATAAATATATGAGTCTTTCTTATCCTCATAATTTATCGATTTATATGAAAAAAGATCATATCTATATTGTTTTTTAAAATTTTCTTTTTGATTTAGTAATAAATCTATTTCAAAATTATTTTGTTTTTCATAATGAATTAATCGGTTTTTTTCATATGAATCACATTTGTTTAAATCTTTATTTTTAGCCATACGGCATTGATATTGATTGATTCTATTTCGCCATTTTTGCGGTACTAATCGTGACCATCTAATCTGAGATAAATCATATTGATAATGATCCTTTAGCCAGTTTTTCCATTCATTAATTACAGAATTTCGAAGGTTCTTATGTTGTCTTAATTCGGAATCAAATATTTCTTGCGTTCCAACAAAATACTCTTTTATTTCATTCTTAATAAAAAAAGATGTTCTGTAATATTTAAAGACAGATCTTAACTTATATAAGTTACTGACTTGGGTTTGTGATAATTTGTAGAATACATATGCTTGTGACAAGTAAGATAAGTCCAAAAAAATATGTGAATTCTTATTAATACAAGGTGACCCTTTTATAGTTGAAATAAAGTTAATTATACTTTGATTTGTTTTATCAATTCTTTCTCGATTTGCTTCATTATTGTAAATGTATTTATTAATAATTTTTTTTGTTAATTCAATAAAAAGCTGTGCATTGATTCTAGGGGTATTAATGATACGCAGAAAGATATCTATGTATATCTTTTCAATAAAAAATTTTAAAAAATGATGGGATTTACGAAGTAATCGAATATTTTTTCTTTTTAATATCCGCCAAATATTTTTTGGTGATTCTAATCTTTTATCTTCATAACTTATTTTGTTAGGGTTAAGATTTATCTCTCGAGTTAAAAACTCTCTTTTCTTGTCTTTTTTCATTTTTTCTATTTGATTTATGATTGTATTTGTTCTATTAGTTAGATTTTTAATTCTTTTTTCTGTCAATGAGTAAGTTGCCCAATCCATAGATCGAATTTCAATAGACGATTCGGGAATAATTTTATTATGTATTATCGAATTTGTTTCTTTTTTAGTTTCACTCAATTCATATATTCCTAGTTTTTTCAATCCAAATAATATAATTTGGTTTCTTTTTGAAAATTCTTTTATTATTTTTTTTAGAAATATAATGCTTTTGAGGACCCATTTTTTTGTTTCTTTTGCTACATTTATAAATGTAGCATTTATAAAAAATTTTGTTCTTTCTTTTAAAACTCTTAGAACTAAAAAACATTTTTTTTTTAATTTTAATTTTTTTTTTTCGAATTCTTTAAAAATGGGTTCAAAAAAGGAAAGTTGTTTTCGGGGAGAACCAAAAGGCAGTTCAGCTTCCGTTCCCAAAACTGTTAAAAAACAAAAATCATTTTTTTGTCCTTTCCCTTTCTTTTTAATTGGATCTTTATGAGGGGATCGTAACTTAGATCTGCGCCAAGGTTTCAGACGAAAAGGAAATAGTATCTTTATCTGAATACCGTCTGTTAACCAGTTTTTCGGAAATTCTTTTTCGGATAATTGAACGCCATTATAGGTGCATTTAATATGGATTTCTTTATTCAAATCCTTTAAATCCTCGGACCATTCGGGAAATTGAAATAATAATATACGAACAATATTTTTAGCTATTATTAATGAAGGTAATAGAATATATTTTCTAAAAATTGATTGGATTACTAATAAAAAACCTCTTATTACTTGAGCAAAGAAAAAGCTATCCCAAGCTTCTGCTATTTCTATACGAATTTTTTTCTCTCTTTTGTATTTTTCGTTTTTGTCCTCCTCTTTTTTCTCACTTTCTTTTGTCTTTTCCTTTGTATAATCCGAAATTTTTAATTCCTTCTTTTTCCAAATCCAATTTAAAAAAATGATTTTCATCAGCTCGGGAATATCAAAATAAAAAAAAGGGGGTTTGTCTAGTCTATCCAAAAAAAGAGGGGAATGCACATTTGCTTGAAACAGTTCCCAAATAATCGTTTTACGTCTTTGAGCTCGCACAGAGCCCTTTATTAGATCTCGACGAAAATCCGATTGTTGTGAATAACGTATCAAAGCCAACTCTTCAGCTTGATCAGGATTATTAGTCTCTTTGTTATTAGTATAAGGATCGGTATTCTCCGGAATATCAGTAAAAATCACGACACGTTTGGCTTTTCTTGAACGAATTTGATGATTCGTTGGCTCATTTTTGTCATTTTCTACTTCCTGTTGTTCTAATTCGTCGATTAATTTGTATGACCATCGAGGAACTTTTTTATTGATTTCTTTTATTCCAATATATTTTTTTCTAATTGTTTTATCCCTAGGATCAGTTAGAATTGCATCGAATAAAAATTTAAAAATTTTTATTCGATCTTCCGAATCAATTCTTACTTGTTTGTTTTCCTTAAATGAATAAAGTCCTTTCAAATTTAAATTTGATGTTGATTTTCCTGCAAACTTACTAATTATGTTCAAGAAATAAATAATTTCTGTTGATAATGATTTGCGATCAAATAGATTGACTTTCCGGTCAAATTCTGTGTAATTGGTAGTAAGAAGGATTCCATGAATCTTATTTATCCAATTTATCCAAATCGTCTCTATGTAATGTTTTACAGAAGTTTTTATGATTGAGAATAAAAAAATATTTTTGATTTGTCCGCGATAGGGTCCGTTCAAGAAAGGATCATACATCGTAGGTAAATATTCTTTTTTAGTCTCATTATTACACAATCTAATCCTTTTTTCAATTATATCCAGAGGAATAAATCTCTTATCTAGAATTTCGACTATATTTAAAAATTTCTTGCTTATGTTATTCCTTTTTTGTTCATTGGTATAATTCCAATGATTATGCAGTTCATTATAGTAAATTTTTTCTATTGTAAACAAAGACATTTTTCTTTGTATCATTTCCAAAAAAGTTGATAAACTCGGTGGATACGTAAAGGCTATCCTTTCTTTTCCATCACGTTGACATGTATGAAAAAAATATTGTGACATTTCATTTTTTACATACATGTCAACTCGATTATTTTTTATATATCGAAATGGGCGATTCCATCGTTTATAGTTGAAAAGAGTAGTAACAAGAGGTTTTTCAAACCAGAATATTTCTTTATCCTTTTTATCTTTAAATATTTCTAACTTCGAAT